TTCCCGAACCAAACATGAATCTTTCGATTCATTTGGCTCTCACACTCAATTACTTATAGGAAATTTCCCAATTTTTTATGTAATGAGCCTATCCTCTCTTCTCTATTTTTATTTAAAAAATATTGAAAACAATTACCAATATAAGACCAGAATATTTGGAGGACTCTTCTGACCAAACAAATATATGTCAGCAAAGTTGTTTTTTTTCTTCAAATCCAAAGAATTCTTATTCATTTATACTATACATAGGTCATCGATTACGCATTGTACAAAAGGGAGGGTTAAATTAACCCGTTTTTCCATTTCTCGCCGTAAGTAAATAGGATTCAAGCCATTTTATCGACATGAGTGTTCTATATCGAAAAAAAATCTAATAATTTTATCGAAACCATTTCATTTCTGTATTAACATAGTGGTAGAAAGAGTACTACACTGCGTCTAGACTTCAAACTATTCACTTTAACCATGGTAATAGTCCAAAATTATTGGTTAATAATAGAGAATCAAAGTGGATTACCAATAAATCGCGAAATGCTATGGTTCTTAAATATTTTTTCTTAAATTATTGAAAAAATTAAATTAATTCAGAAGTAATTCGCGGGATTATGCACATTTTATTAGTTATAACTAAAAAGTGCAGTTTGGTTGGATCCAATCTATTCTTTGAAATAAACAACTCGCACACACTCCCTTTCCAAAAAAAACCAATACACCTAACACTACACTAAGATTTATTGGATTTGTTGCTAAAATATCGGTATTAAACCCGAAACTTCCGGCGGATGGCCAGTAGCCCAAACAAAGGAAAGAATCGGTTATTTTTTTCATATGATCTCATCTCCTCTTATGAATAGACTAATTATCTTTCTAAGATTCCTATATTAGATATATAGATATATATATATCTATATATATATCTATATATTATTTGGATTGGTCAATCAATTGGAAGATTCCCTAAAAGAATGATACTTATTAGAATTAGATACCGGTTAGAATTAGATACCGGTTCTTATATCAATTGCAAAATCTCTCAAGTTTTAACACTTGAGAAAAATTATCTTAAATTAAAAAAAGGGGGGGTTCATTGGACTAAAAAAGAGAAGAAAGAGGGCGAATCTGTATGTGAATTCTTCACCTTTCAATTAGTCCTTCCCCTGTGTTCTTGTCCGAACGGATAAAGAATTATAGGGGTGAAATATTAATATAATTCGAAAAAGCAAGACCAGTAAAGCAAGTCCACGAAAAAAGGATATGTATTTCTATTTTTTTAGGATTAAACAAAAGGATTAGCAAATAAAAGCGCTAATGCTACAACCAGTCCATAAATTGTTAAAGCTTCCATAAAAGCCAGACTAAGCAATAAAGTACCTCGTATTTTTCCCTCTGCCTCTGGTTGTCGTGCAATCCCTTCTACAGCTTGCCCTGCAGCAGTGCCTTGACCAACCCCAGGTCCAATAGAAGCAAGCCCTACGGCCAACCCAGCAGCAATAACAGAAGCAGCAGAAATAATTGGATTCATGATAATTTCCTCGTAACCTAAATATAAAATAAAGAATAAAGAAATAGTTAATGATATAATCAACCAATAAATTATGACTTAATTTTTCAATTACCAAGATTTATTCGGTTAAAGTAATTAATAAGAATTCCGAATTGAAAATACTAATAGTTATTGAACTATACGAATTACTTCGAGATTTCTTTTTTCGTCTCTACCTACGTCTTTTTTTTGTGAATATGTATAACCTTTGTTCTTATCTTAAATTTGGAATCATTCTTTGAATTCTTCGTTTTTTTCTTGCATTTTTTTAGTCATTGAATATTCAATTCACAATTAGAGATGAAATGGAAGGGCTTTGTTTTTTAATCCCTATAGAAATTTACAGTAGTAGCGGGGCCATTTTAGATAGAAAATATTAGTTATTTTATATATGGCTAGTTCATATATAACTAGTTCATATATAATATCCTATCACATATACATGGGTTTCTTCTATGCTGTAAACCAATTCTTTTGTGTTTTAGATTCCATCGAATTCGAAAATCATTTTTTGAAACCTCAAAAACAAAGAAAGAGTTGTCTTATAGTGATCAGATTAGATACACCCAGTTTGACCCCCCTCACTTCTACTTTCTTTTTTATCTTGTTTTTTTAAGCCCCCTTTTTTATTATTATCTCATATGGATACAATTAATCTAAATAAATTCGTTAGATTTAATTATTGTTTCATAGAAATATTGGAATTTGGGTGATCTAAATGTTCTTTTTTTTATTCTCTTTTGGTCAATCGTTGAATTGAATGTGAATGAAACGGGAATCTCCTTTAGTTCTATAATCTCCTTTAGTTCTATATAGTATCTTTTTTTTTATCACACGTCGTAAACGTAAATATCATACAGAATTCGAATTATGGCTCTTAATTTTTTTATTTTTTTTTTTCCAATATATACTAAATATATGCTAATATATGCTAATATATGCTAATCGAATATCTATCTATATCTATCTAGATAGATATAGATAGATATAGGTAGATAGATATAGATGTTTACTAAGTAGATTATATTGAGCCGCAATAGATGTGCGGCAAGCTAAACGAAAAAGACTTTTTTTTAGAAAACTGGTCAATGATGACCTTCCATGGATTCACCTATATAAGCCGCAGCTAAAGTAGCAAAAATGAGAGCCTGAATACCGCTTGTGAATAATCCAAGGAACATGACAGGTATAGGAACTACTAAAGGTACTAAAGAAACAAGAACAACAACTACTAATTCATCAGCTAATATATTTCCGAAAAGTCGAAAACTAAGAGATAAGGGTTTTGTGAAATCTTCTAAGATGTTAATCGGTAAAAGGATTGGGGTTGGTTGGATGTATTTACTAAAATAAGCTAATCCTTTTTTTGAAAGACCCGCATAGAAATATGCAATTGATGTAAGTAAAGCTAATGCAACGGTAGTATTTATATCATTTGTGGGTGCAGCTAACTCCCCATGAGGTAATTGTATGATTTTCCAAGGTAAAAGAGCCCCCGACCAATTAGAAACAAAAATAAATAGAAACAAAGTTCCAATAAAAGGAACCCACGGACCATATTCTTCTCCAATCTGAGTTTTGCTCACGTCTCGAATGAATTCAAGAACATATTCAAAGAAATTCTGACCGAAAGCGGGAATGGTTTGCAGATTTCGAATAATTAGAATGGCTGAAACCAATAAGATAGCAATTACAACCCAAGAAGTAATAAGTACTTGGGCATGTACTTGGAAACTCCCTATTTGCCAATAGAAATGTTGACCTACTTCCACAGCAGATATATCATATAATCTTTTTAATGTGTTGATAGAGCATAATAAAACATTCATATTGTCCTGTCCTCTAAAAAAATAAGAACTTGAAGGGGAATTATTTTTATTCAAACATCTCCTTTCCTTTTTGATTTGTCTACTTTCATTTTTGATTTTGAATACCGTGACTAATCACATAAAATTTTTGTTTGTTCTTTTTATATTTTGATTTTTTGTACAATTTATTACTAGTATAGTAATGGATTCCCTAAATCTATGAACCCCTCCAACCAAATCCAATAATTTTTTTATCTTATTATTAATCAAGAATTTCGTATATAGCTAGAACGACCCTCACAAATTGCAAATACTAATTTGTTAAGAATTAATCGAATTGAGGCTATAGCATCATCATTAGCTGGAATTGAAATATCGGCGAGGTCGGGGTCACAATTTGTATCGATTAAACAAATTGTTGGAATTTCCAAAGTTATACATTCTCGAAGAGCCGTATATTCTTCTTGTTGATCGACGATTATTACAATATCAGGTAACCCCGTCATATATTTAATGCCGCCAAGATATGTTTCCAAATGAGCTAAATGTCTCTTCAATATAGCGGCATCTCTTTTTGGAAAACTATTGAGTCTCCCCGTCTTTTGTTGCATTCTCAAGTCCCTGAACTTTTGAAGTCGTGTTTCTGTAGTATACCAATTCGTTAACATACCGCCGAGCCACTTTTTATTAACATAATGACACCGAGCTCTTATTGCAGCCCGCGCTACTGAATCAGCTGCTTTTTTTTTTGTACCAACAATTAAGAATTGTTTTCCCCCACTTGCTGCATCAAAAACTAAATCACAAGCTTCTGATAAAAACCGAGCAGTTCTAATAAGATTTGTAATATGAATACCCTTACGCTTTGCAGATATATAAGGTGACATTTTAGGATTCCATTTTCTAGTACCGTGGCCAAAATGAACTCCTGCTTCCATCATCTCTTCCAAAATTATGTTCCAATATCTTTTTGTCATTTAGATTTATCCCCACACTTTTTTTTCATTTCAAAATAGAAATTATATAAATTTTTTGAAATGAAAGAAAGAGACCCGGTATACTGAAATAGAAATAAATAAGTGTTCCAAAGGAACCTTCTCTTCTACCGAAGATTGGCCTAAATGATCGGGCCATTTTTTCTATTTAATATTTAATATGATTATTCTCTTTATTATCTTTCTTTTATTATACAAAATAAAATGACCGAAGATGAATCCGCCCTTAAGAATCATTATTTTAGGAATTATTAAATCTTAGATTGCTGCGATGTATCGCATAAATTCTTTGAAAAAAAAAAGAATTCTCTGTGGTGAAACAAAATATCTTCCATTTCGCCCCCAAATAAATTCTTTTTTTTTGTTTCCGAGGTCATCTTGTTATATTGCCTTTGCTTTGAACGGTGCATTATTCTTTTGAATCCGGTACCAACTGGTATCATTCCCCCCAAAACAACGTTCTCTTTCAGACCTTTCAACCAATCTATGCGACCCCGGAGAGCGGCTTTTGATAAAACTCTAGCAGTTTCTTGAAAACTTGCTTCAGATATGAAACTTTGAGTATTCAGAGATGTTTTTGTTATCCCCAATAATAGAACTCGATAGCAAATCGCCTCTTCTAAGGAACGCCCAGCTCGTTCGGCTCGCAACAATCCAATTAGTTCACCGGGCAAAAAAACATTAGACATTCCATCTTCTGAAACCAATACTTTTGATGTTATTTGACGCACAATAATTTCTATATGTCTATTATGAATGTGAACTCCCTGGGATCGATAAACTTTTTGAATTTTATTAACCAAAGAAATACGACTTTGCGCTATCGTTAGCTCAGCACCAATCAAGAATCCCCAAGGAATGCCAAGAATTTTTGTTATACGCCCATTCCAAGTATCAACTCTCTTTTCTAGGTTCATCGATATTGAATCAATCGAACGAACTTCTAATACCTGTTCTACTTTTGGAAGACCTTGTGTTATATCACCTGATCTCGATTTTTCATATATAAATGTAACTAATATATCTCCTTCAGAAAGTATTTCCCCATAATGGCCATGAACAGTTGCTCCAGGAGTCGCCAAATAAGGGTTAGCCGATCTTATTCCTACCGAATCCATTTGAACAGTTAGAATTTGACCCGATTTTAGGTGTGGTGCATTTTTTGTTTGAACTATACATACATTTTCGCAAATAAATTGACCAAGACTAATTATTGTAAACGTTTTTTCACAATAATTATGATGGAGAAAATGCCAATTCAAATAGAATGGGTTTAAAATGATGTTCCTACATAGATCCGGTTTATAAATTCTCTCGTTTTCGTCCATGAAATAATATTTGAATACTTGAAAAGTTTCCTTTAATTTGTCAAGTTGCCTATTTTGATTTTTACCGTTTAATAACTCATAATCAGATCTCGATAATTCAAAATAGGCAACTTGAGGGGCTATTCCTAAAGGACCTAACGAATTATTAATTGGAATCATAGGATCTCTTTGAATTTGATTAATTCCTTCTTTTATCCCATTGTAATATTTTCCATCGTTGAATGATCGTATTTGAAAACAATTCGATGATGACAAAATTATCAAAGATCGGCATTTCTCATTTCTATTCAACAACATACGAATAGTTCCATGATTTTGACTAAGTGATTGTTGAATTTTTTCCCTCGAATCAATAGAAAAAAATGGATTGATGGTGGTCCGGTCCGACTCATTATCCAAGATAAATCTTGAACCGGGCGGATTATTCCTTTTTCTTATATATGAAATATGGGATTTCACTAAGTCAATTCTTAAGAAATATCTAACCAAATCGTTTAAACTTACTTCAACAAAAGAAGCATGCGCATTTTCGATAGAAGAAAATTTTTTGTCTTGATCCCAATTTAAGACTAAACAAGTCCGAACTAATTGAATACTTGTATCAGAAATTCCCCGAATTGATTTTCCATTTCCAGAAAGAATATAATTAATAACTTTAAGTTCCAGATTATCTCTTTCTTGGAACATATCTTGGGGGAAAAGTTTTACTAAATTGATCCTATCCGCTATTTCATATAAAATTACCGGTCGAACCAAAACAAAATACTTTTTTTTCGTAATTGTGATCCATTGGGCATAGATCCAATTTTTCATTTTTTTTTTTTTTGATTCTTTTGAATTTTTTTTTACCGTTCCTGGTGGTATCAACATGGCACTGTGTCGGGATATCTTATCCATTTCTCCGGGAAAATAGATATCCCCGGAAAAGATTTTTAATTCAATCTTTTTTTTTTTCTTCTCCAATCGGACCAATCCCCTTACTCGACTTCTTATATTTAAAGTGATTGGTGTATCTACTTCAACGATACTATTGTTCCGTACCATTATGGAAGAAGATTCTGGTAAAATATGCACTTCCTCGGGAATGAAAAAAAATGGATCTACTTTAATTTGGTATTTTGTCTTAAATTCTTTAACTCCTTGATACTCAATTAAAAAATCCTCTTTTTTAAAAATGGAATTTATACCTATAGTCCTATATTTAGTAATTCCCGAGCTCTGTGTTCGGTATTGAGGATCATCGAAATAAGCAAGAATGCTATTTCTACGAAAAATACCATTGATTGGTATTTCAATCGAGATACTGGAAGCTAACATTAGCTCTTTGTCTCGTTCTTGAATCGATTGGAATTGAAATGGAATAATGAATCTATTTCTCCGCCTCTTTGCTAATAAATCCGTAGTATCATGGAAAATAGTAGGATGTGTAAAATGACAACGATCTATAGATATTTGATTAAATATTGAATAATCTGAAATCCTTCTTTCTTTTTTATCAGAAGGATTGAAACGAAACAATTTATGTCTTACTTTATTATTACTTGCTAAAAGGTTACAAATATCTCTTTCTCCAGTAGAAAGATAATGAATGTTCATTTGATCTTGATCTTTTCGGATTGAAAAAGAGACCGAACCGGACCTGTATGATTTTCCTGATAAAATCCATAAATGACTTGTTTTTGGTAAGATATGGACATTACTATATCTAAATTCTGATGCATGGTACACATCGGTACTCCAATGCATTTCTCCTTCTAAGTCCGAATAGACATGTTTTCGAACTTTTTCTTTTAAATTCAAAGTGTATGTTCCTGCGCGAATCTCGGCAATCACTTGTTCTGATTTTACATATTGATTATTTTGAACTAATAGAAAACTTTTTGGTGGAATAGTCACATTATGTATAATATCACCACTTTCAATAGTAACATACAAGTCTATATAACATAGAAAAGCAGGATGCCCGTGACGTGTACGTGTAGGATGAACCAAATCCTCATTGAATTTAATTTTTCCATTATAAGGTGCTCGCACCTGTTCTGCAGTACCCCCTGTGAATACTCCGCCAGTATGAAAAGTTCTTAATGTTAGTTGAGTGCCCGGTTCTCCAATGGATTGGCCCGCAATAATACCTACAGCTTCTCCTAATTCCACCAAGTGACCGTGAGTAGGACTTTGGCCATAACACAATCGACAGATCCAAGATGTATTCCTACAGGTAAAGGGAGTTCGGATAGATATTGGTTGTGTTTGAAAGGTTTTAAATCGATTGATAAGTCCAATTCCAATATCTTGATTTCTAACGGCAATGCATCGTGAACCTCTGTATATATCGTCTGCTAATACACGACCAATTAATGTTTGTATCCAAATTCTTTCCGGCATCATTCCATTCTGGGTATTCACCGAAATTCCTCGAATGGTACCACAATCTGTTCGACGTACAACAATGTGTTGAACCACTTCAACAAGTCTGCGTGTAAGATATCCAGCATCTGATGTTCGTACAGCAGTATCTACAACCCCCTTACGAGCTCCGTAGCAAGAAATTATATATTCTGTTAAAGATAGCCCTTCGCGCAAATTGCTTTGAATAGGTAAATCAATCATTTGCCCTTGTGGATCCGACATTAATCCTCTCATACCTACTAATTGGTGTACTTGAGATGCATTTCCTCTAGCTCCCGAAAAGGACATTATATGGACTGGATTAAAGGGGTCGGTCATCCTAAAATTAGGATTCATTTCTTGTCGAAAATATTCACTTGTAGCATACCATATCTCAATGGATTGGCGTAATTTTTCTACTGCATGTACATTCCCATAATGATGATGTTTTTCCAAAATCAAACTTTGTTGTTCAGCATCTTGGACTAGCCATCCTTTAGAAGGTATTGTTAAAAGGTCATCAATTCCTAATGAAATGGATGTAGCCGTAGCTTGACGGAATCCCAGAGTCTTTACTTGATCCAGGATATGTGATGTATATGCCATTCCGAAGTGATCTATTAATCTGCTAATAAGTCGTTTAATGGCAGTTCCACCTATCACTTTATTGTGAAAGACTAGATTGGCCCGTTCTGCCATAAGTACCTCCATATTCCACTCAGTGGGATTCGGTTCAACAATGGGTTTGAGTCAATGATTGGAAAACTGCCTTTTCTTTATCTTGATTTGCGTAGAAATTGAAAAACTATGATCCTAGTTAAACTATGAAGACCTGAATTTACACCGGTATCATAAATTTGCTTATCTTAGATACCAACCATCTATATGATTAGATATCATATGAATAGGCCCGGCAAAAACCTTGTATAGCTTCTTCGATTTCTCGATAAAAAGAAATATGACCAACATTGGTTCGAATGTATATAGAACGAATTTCTTTTTTTGTACTTCTTACTACTAGATAATGCTCATAAATTTCATGATAGGTCCCTAAAGATTCATAGTGAACTTCGATAGGAACTTCTCTTGACGAAATAATGCGTTGATCTAGTCGCCACCGGAGCCACAAAGGACTATCGAAGTTTATTCTTTTCTGTTGATAAGCTCCAATTGCATCATAGGAATTACAAAAAAAAGGTTCTTTTTTTTTCGTATACTTATAGTTATTATCTCGAATTCTTTCATTTTTTAAATTTCTAAAATTTCTGCAATTCCGTGGATTATACCTATTTGAATAAATACCTCGACGATTCCCGCTCGTTAATATGTAAAGTCCAATAAGCATATCTTGAGTTGGTACGGAAATCGGATCCCCAATAGCAGGAGACAAGAGGTTCGTATGAGAAAACATAAGTAAACGAGCTTCTGCTTGAGCTTCTAAAGATAAAGGCACATGAACAGCCATTTGATCCCCATCAAAGTCTGCATTGAATCCCTTACAAACTAATGGATGCAAACAAATAGCACGCCCCTCTACTAAAATGGGTTGGAATGCCTGTATACCTAATCTATGCAGAGTAGGCGCTCTATTCAGCAATACGGGATGTCCCTGCATAACTTCTTGAAGTATTTCCCATACAATCGGTTCTTTTTCCCGAATTTTACTCTTAGCAATTCCTATGTTCGAAGCAAAATGTTTTCGAATTAGACCACGAATTAGAAATGTCTGGAAAAGTTCTATTGCTATTTCGCGGGGCAATCCACATCTATGTAATGAAAGTGATGGACCTACGACAATGACAGAACGACCCGAATAATCAACCCGTTTCCCAAGTAGAGTCTCGCGAAATCTTCCCTCTTTGCCCTCAATTATATCAGAAAATGATTTGTAAACCTTATTATGACCGTCCCTCATCGGTTGTCCGCGGATTCCATTAT